ACTTTTATCTATTCCATAACATACAAATTAGAAAGTTATCTAGTCAACATAAGAAAAATATTTGATTCGTAGAAATGAGAAAACGGATCCTTTGCTCTGATGTCTCAAACCACCCTATTCCTTTGTTTCTTATGATGTTTTTGAAAAATGGAATTTAATCCGCTTTTCAAGCAAAAGAGTAAGAGTCCAATTATTTGAGGAATTTTTCTTTTATAAGTTATAAGTTGAAGTTAATTGAATATGAATAATAGAAGAAGTTCTTTTTTCTCAATGAATTATTTCCCTCTACCCCTCCTTTGTTTGTCCACTACTTCTTAATGAATCTAAACAAAAGAATTTCTATAGACCCGGAAAAGAAGAAATAGTAATCTTTGATGAACAGGATCAAAATCATTATTATTTCGATACAAGACGACACAAGAAAGGGGTAGAAAATCCCTTCTCTTGTGTCGAATAGAAGATTAGGAAGACTGGTAATCCCCCCTCTCCTAGAAATATTTATTCTTCCTTTCCCTTTCATTGTCCCGTCCTTGCCTTGTATCCTTCCTTTTTTGTAGGCCTATTGTCTAGTACTAGAAATGGGATACAAGTAATGAATTCCGGACCCCCCGCAAAAACAGTATAAACAAAGCAAGTAAAGGGATTTCCATAATTTTTGGATCATACATTACATAACATAATTATATTGATCGACAAGAATTTCGCGCTTTTTACTAACTTGATGTTAAGTAATCTCTGTGTCTAGAAATTCATTTCGTACAATTGAACCTTTTCAAACTGTTTCTTTTTAAGAACCAAAAATATTTGTGCCAAAATAACGGATGCAAAGAAGAATAAAAGACCTTGGACGCGTAACGGATCTTGAAGCACTATTTCCGCATCTCCCTGACCAAAACCGCCCACGTTTGGATTGCTTGTTAATGGTTGATCAAGCTTGATGGACTCTCCCTCTGAAACAAGAAGTTCTGGTCCTGGAGGTATAATATCAACTACTTGGTGCCCATCCGATGCATCCACTATGGTTATTTCATATCCCCCTTTTTCTTTACGTCCTATTCTGCTTACTATACCTGCGGATGTAGCATTATAAACTGTATTGTTACTCTTGCTCCCATCAGGATAAATCTGGCCCCTTCCCCTGTTCCCACCTACATATATTGGATATTTTAAGAAGTGAACGTCTTTCTTCGTAGTGGGGTCGGGGGAAAGAATGGGAAAGATGATTTCACTATATTTCTGACCTGGAACAGGACCTATCACAAGAATATTTGTTTTATTGGGACGATAACTCTGAAAAGTAAGATTTCCCATTTTTTCTTTCACTTCAGGAGAAATACGATCGGGGGGGGCTAATTCGAACCCCTCGGGTAAAATAAGAACAGCCCCCACATTTAAAGACCCCCTTTTACCATTAGCAAGAACTTGTTTCAGTTGCATATCATAAGGAATTCGAACAACTGCTTCAAATACAGTATCAGGAAGTACAGCTTGTGGAACTTCAATATCCACAGGCTTATTAGCTAAATGGCAATTGGCACATACAATTCGCCCCGTTGCTTCTCGTGGATTTTCATAACCTTGCTGCGCAAAAATGGGATATGCATTTGAAATGGATGCTCGAGTTATTACATATATCATGATCGATACAGAAATAGATCGAGTCATCTGTTCCTTTACCCAAGAAAAAGTATTTCTATTTTGCATGGTACAATCATTGATTCCGGAATTTCTACAATAAATTAAATAGGTAACTAGTACAGTTCCCTATCCACGAATCTGCCATTGTACGGAAATAATTGTACTGGAATATAGGACGAATACCTTGAAGAGGTGGAAGTATAAAGAATAAGTAAAATGTTTTCTTTATACACGTTATACACGAAGAAAAATTCTGATTTGATTGATATCAGGAGATCAAATAAGTTCTTCATTCATTCATTGAATGATAAATTACTACAAGCGAAGGGGATACACGATTTAAAAAATGGAAGATCCAATATTTCACAATTGTATCTAGAATAACTGGAAAAGTGGAAACAAGACCAGATATAATTTGATCACTATGAGACAGTCCAAAATCGTTGTAGATCGAACCAATCATTAGTTCCCAACCATGGGTCGAGTGAAATCCGATCCATAAATCCGTAACTAAAAGAATCGAAAAAGCTTTTATTGTGTCACTTAAGTTATAGAGGAATTCCTGAACCCAAGAATTAAGAATGACAAGTTCTTCATTCCCCAGAATAAAATAACCACTTAGAATAATGAAACAGATTATATTTGTCGAGAAATGTAAAATTATATGGAGATGATATTCATTGTGTGTTTTGACCAATTGTATCGTTTCCTTGTGTATTTCTATAGGAAGCTTTTGTATATGTGTCTCTGGGTATTCCTTTATCATTTCATTCAACAAGAGGAGTTCCTTTAATTCTAGGAATTTTTCTAGAACATTTTTCTCTTGAATATCATTTAAAAAAGTTTCAGATTGCCTAGTATTCCACCAATTAGTAACCCAAGGTTCCAGACTTTTATTAAATGATAGAGAGACCCACCAGGGCAAAAATATGATAGATGCAAGGTATGGGAGGGAAGTCAATGCTTTCTTTTTTTTCATTTTTTATCTGTGAATTGTTAATGAACTGCTTCATTCGTCAACTCTATCTGATATTTCTCTAAAGTACGAGTTATAAGTTATATAACAAGGTATCGAACCCAGGGATCTATTTCCATTTTTGTGTAATAATTTAGTCCTTGGGTCTAGAAGGAATATGGAAATAGAATAAGGGTCTTTTTCGGATAAAAAAAAATGAATATTCTGAAGAAACTTCAGTTGTATTAAATTAAAAGGAAATTAGCAAGTTCCTTCCCTCATGCTGAGAAAACATTCATTCTTCATTTCAAAATACTTCAATTGGTACTCGCAAGAAATAGGCTAATTCCGCAGCTTTTTGTTCAATTTCTCGTGGAGTAAAATTCTCATCAGTACGAGTCAAAGGAATGGTTCCTTGGCCTCTGATTTCCATATAAAGAACACGACGGGGAAAAAGACCTTCTTTAACCTCCATTCTGATTGATTGGATATCTTTCAGAAAGAAGCGAAGGAAGATTCGACGATTTATTCCAGGGAATCCCCAACGAAAAATACACATTATTCCTTCTTTTCTATCGAATCGGTCATAACCACTACCCACATTCCATGAAATTGTACACCACAAATAGGAACTAATAAATAGACCCGCGATCCCATAAAAAGACATCACGATCCCTTGTGGAAAAAAAAGAATTTGGTTAGATGGAAACCCTGATATCAGATTCCTACCAAGATAACTGGAAGTTCCAACCACTAAAAATCCTAGTGAACCTAAAAGAAGGATACAGGCCCAGAAAAAATTACTTGTTTTTCGAGATCCTGTTATTAGTTCTATCCATATATGTTCTGATCGCCAGTTCATACTATATTAGATCTAGTTGCACTCGATTGGAATTGAGAGAATAACCAAAATGAATTTTACTTTTCTTGATGCCGAAATAACTTTCATCAACTAGTACTATTCTGATATGAACGGTTAGAAGTAATTGGTTAGATACATTGACTTTCTATTATAAATTCGAAAAATATTCGTGGATCATTTTTAACCAACTATACCCACCCGCATATACATGCATTTATGCAGATATAATGTATCCACATGCATAACAGTTCTTTCATTTGTGTTCGGAAAGAGTTACATATCCTACCATATTACACTAAAGAAATAGCTTATTATGATCCAGTGTTGAAAAAAATTGATTTTGTCCCGTTGGATCTAGACAATCTTATTTTTTTGCACATGAAGAAATAAAGAAGTCATTGCAATTGCCGGAAATACTAGGCCCACTAAAGGAACAAAAATAGAGGGTAAGTTAAGATCTGTCATGGAATGGGTACCTCGATTTAATATTTTATTTTTACCTATTATAAGGATATCTTATGATAAGTATATCTATTATAAAAAACAGTAAGTGTAAGTAATAAATAATATTAAGCAGTTAATAAGTGCAAGGAATGGAGAATTAAGTGTACCTATTTCTCTTTCTACACGAGATGATACGCTTGAATAAATTTTCTTATTATTCTCCTATCCTCATATTCTTTCTATCTTTCGAATAAGGAGTTTCTTATTAATATTAAATATTGAATTATTTATAAATTACATTATTAAGTGCGTGACTTTAACTAAACTAATTCAATCCAACAAATGGAGATTCCTAGTAAAAAGGAGGATTTCTTGGTAGATATAGAAATCCACTTCTATTCTATATTTTCTTTCGATATATATATTTATTCAAGGGAAAGAAACCGTGTAGCTGAAATAACTCACTCAGAACACCTTTTAAAGGATTACGTGGTACGATTAGGTCGAATAAGCCCTTATGGAATGAATACTCAGCCGCTTGTGAACCATCGGGTACTATTTTATTCAATGTTTGTTCAATTACTCTTTTACCCGCAAATGCAATGTAGGCATTGGGTTCAGCAATAATAACATCTCCCAACATACCAAAACTGGCTGTTACTCCACCGGTTGTAGGAGATGTAAGGATTGATACGTAGAATAACTTTTTATTTAATTGATAATTAGATGAAGCAGAAGATATTTTAGCCATTTGCATCAAGCTCAAACTTCCTTCTTGCATGCGTGCTCCTCCAGAAGCACACACAATAATGACAGGTAGAGATCGATTAGTAGCATACTCGATCAAACGGGTTATTTTCTCGCCTACTACAGATCCCATACTACCCCCCATGAACTGAAAATCCATAACCCCAATTGCTATGGGAATACCATTTAGTTGACCTATGCCTGTTTGAACAGCTTCAGTTAAACCTGTCCTTCTTTGGTAAGAATGAATACGATCTCTATAGGGTTCCTCCTCTGAATGAAATTCAATGGGATCCATAGAGACCATATCTTCATCCATAGGATCCCAAGTGCCCGGATCAATCAAAAGTTCGA